GGAACAACTCGATGAATTTAGTAGATCGTTTTAGGAGGCCCTAATCAAATGACTATAGATCGAACCTATCCTATTTTTACAGTACGATGGTTGGCTGTTCACGGCCTAGCTGTACCTACCGTCTTTTTTTTGGGGTCAATATCAGCAATGCAGTTCATCCAACGATAAACCTAATCCCGAATTATAGAGCTATGACACAATCAAACCCGAACGAACAAAATGTTGAATTGAATCGTCCCAGTCTCTACTGGGGGTTATTACTCATTTTTGTACTTGCTGTTTTATTTTCCAATTATTTCTTCAATTAGGAAAACGAAAGAAAATAAATAAGAATTCTAGGCATTCTCTTAGCCCATTCGGAAGGATCTCATCTCATAATTATCCACGACTGTTTATGTCTCTAGCATGACTACTTGATTAAATTGGAGGGAAGTGGAGTAAATGGCCGATACTACTGGAAGGATTCCTCTTTGGATAATAGGTACCGTAACTGGTATTCTTGTGATCGGTTTAATAGGTATTTTCTTTTATGGTTCATATTCCGGATTAGGTTCATCCCTGTAGTAATTGGATGAATTCAGGTGTAGACATGAAAGTGTAGGAACTCGATGGGATTCCCTTTTTTGTTTGTCTGATTCGAGGGGAAAGGGTCCGTTGAGTTCTTAAGAATCATAGTCTTTTTTCGTCTAAATGACAAAGTGGATTTCTTTTTCTACTGTTTCAAAAAACTCCATTCTATTTTTTCTGATGATGCTTTTGAAAAATGAACTTCATTGATTGATTCAGAACACCTCTTCCTTGATGTTGATCCTATCCATGGGTACTTTCCAAGTTAGAACAAAGGGGGAATCACTTAATTTCATGGATTATATATAATATTTTTGTAGATTCGATATCGTACAAATACTTTCTATACTCTTACCTTATTTTGTTTAGTATCTCAGAAAAATGGAAATTTTTGATAAGTTCGTTGAAGAAGTTTGCTTTTTTGTTTGTACACTATTTTAGTGTACGTAATAAATCGAAAAAAAGTCCTGATACATCTGGAAAACCGAAACCAAGACTAGGAATTTTTGGCAAATTACTCTTTCGACACAAGAAAAGGAATTTTCTACACCCCTTTCTTGTGTCGAAAACTAGGAAGACAAATAATGCCTCCTAGAATTTTTTGTTCCCTGCATTTATAGTTCGTTCTATTACCCGCTTACTTATGCTAATATCTACCCCAATTTGATTCTATTTGAAATGTCATAAAATGGATCCATTTTATGACATTGAAATCTGGCAATAATAACATAGTCGTACCAATTAAATTTGGCTAAAAAAAACAAAGAAAGAGGCGGTAAAGTCATAAAGTCAAATAGTCTTCTTCAAACAAAAAAGCTACCCATTCTGACTAGGAATGTGGCACAAGGGATTCCCCGAATCTCGTATAAACAGAGCAAGTAAATAAAAGGTTTTTCAGAACTGATTTTTTTTGATCATAAATAATTGACAACAAAAATTTTGTTGTTTTTATGAACACGAACCTGATGTCGATAAATCCACGAGTCTAGAAATTCATTTCGAACAATTGAACCTTCTCAAACTGTTTCTTTTTAAGAACCAAAAAGATTTGTGCCAAAATAACAGATGCCAAGAAGAACAAAAGACCTTGGACACGTAATGGATCTTGAAGTACTATTTCTGCATCTCCCTGACCAAATCCACCCACATTAGGATTACTCGTTAATGGTTGATCAAATTTGATGGATTCACCCTCTGAAACAAGAAGTTCTGGTCCTGGAGGGATAATATCAACCGCTTGCCGTCCATCCGACGAATCTGTTATGGTTATTTCATATCCCCCTTTTTCTTTTCGTATGATTTTACTTACTATGCCCGCTCCTGTAGCATTATAAACTGTATTGTTACTTTTGCTTCCGTCGGGATAAATCTGACCCCTTCCCCTATTCCCCCCTACGTATATAGGATATTTTAAGAAGTGAACATCTTTCTTAGTAGCGGGGTCGGGGGAAAGAACAGGAAAGGTGATTTCACTATATTTCTGACCAGGGACAGGTCCTATCACAAGAATATTTTTTTTATTAGGGCGATAGCTCTGAAAAGACAAATTGCCTATCTTTTCTTTCATCTCAGGAGAAATACGATCGGAAGGAGCTAATTCAAAACCTTCCGGTAAAATAAGAACAGCCCCCACATTCAAACCCCCTTTCTTACCATTAGCAAGAACTTGTTTCACTTGCTTATCGTAAGGAATTCGAACAACTGCTTCAAATACAGTATCAGGAAGTACTGTTTGTGGAACCTCAATATCCACGGGCTTATTAGCTAAATGACAATTGGCACATACAATACGCCCAGTAGCTTCTCGTGGATTTTCATAACCCTGCTGCGCAAAAATGGGATATGCCCTTGAAATCGATGTCCGAGTTATGATATATATCATGAGCGATACGGAAATAGATCGAGTAATCTGTTCCTTTATCCAAGAAAAAGTATTTCTAGTTTGCATGGTCTAATCATTGATCCGAAAATTTCTACAATAAATTGGGTAGGTCGCCAGTATAGTTCCCTATCCACGATTTTGCTATTTACTGGAATCGTTTTATTACTGGAATACGATAGGATGAAAATCCCCCCGGATAGAAGTTTTTAATCCTTAATATTATGTAGAACTACAAAGACAAAATTCTGATTGAAGTAGATTAATATCGGTTGATCATTTATCAATCATTTATTGAATGATAAATAACTACAAGTGACGGAGATACACGATTTAAATAACGGAAAATCCAATATTTAAAAATAGTATCGAGAATAACTGGAAAAGTGGAAACAAGACCAGATATAATTTGATCATTATGAACAAATCCAAAATCTTTGTAGACAGAACCAATCATCAGTTCCCAACCGTGTGGTGAATGAAATCCGATACACAAATCGGTTAATAAAAGAATCGAAAAGGCTTTTACTGTATCACTTAAATTATATAGGAATTCCTGAGCCCAAGAGTTAAGAATAACAAGTTCTTCATTACCTAAAATAGAATAACCGCTTAGAATAACAAAACAGATTATATTTGTCGAGAAGTGCAAAATTGTATGAATACGATCCTCATTGTGTATCTTGATTAATTGGATCGTTTCTTTGTGGATTCCTATAGGAAGCTTTTGTAGATGTGTCTCCGAGTATTCCTTGATCATTTCGTCGAAAAAGAGGATTTCCTCAAATTCTATGAACTTTTCTAGAAGACTTTTTTCTTGAATATCATTCAAAAAAATTTCGGATTGACCAGTATTCGACCAATTAGTAATCCAAGATTCCATACTTTTAGTAAATGAGAGAGAAATCCACCAAGGCAAAAATACTATAGATGCAAGATAGAAAAGAGGAGTGAATGCTTTCTTTTTTGCCATTTTTCGCCTGTGAATTTATAATGAACCTATTTGATTTGTCGACTCTACGTGATCGAATATTTCTTTCAAACATGGGTTCGAGATAAGGTATCAAATGAATCTTTTTTTTATTTTGTTTGAATCTAGAAAGAATACAGAAATAGACTAAGATTCCACTTCGAATTTGAATGAAGAAATAATCAAAAATATTGTTTCCAGACATCTCAATTCATCAAATTCCAAACAAGTGTTTCCTTTGGATGAATGCCCGAAAGAACTCCTCTTCTATCACAATATCTAATATTTCGAAATATTAGATATTGTGATGATCAAAAAAATGAGTGGAAAAACAAGACAGAAATAGGCCATTTTTCATTATTAAGAAAACCCATTATTGGTTAGTAAAGAACACAAATGAAAGGAAGGATAAAAAAGACAAAAAGGAAATAATTTACAAGATATGATTTATCTGCATCTAAAGTACCACTTCCAACAAATAGTTAATTTAAAAAAAATAGTTTTGTTTTATGGTTGTTCCATATACGTCGGCTTTGGTTGGACTGAAGGTTCTGACGAAACTTCCATTAAGTTATCTTATAGAAAAAACAGGATTCTTACATTTATTCTCTCCTGCTGAGAAAGCATTCGTTTTTCAGCCCAGTTTCTTTTCTCAAAAGACTTCAATTGGTACGCGCAAGAAATAGGCCAATTCCGCTGCTTTTTGTTCAATTTCTCGTGGAGTCAAATTCTCATCAGTCCGGGTCAACGGAATAACCCCCCGGCCTCTGATGTCCATATAAAGGACACGACGAGCATAAATACCCTCTTTCACTTCTATTCTAACAGACTGAATATCTTTTATAAGGAATCGGAGGAATATGCGACGATTTTTTCCAGGAAATCCCCAACGAAAAATACACACTACTCCTTCCTTTCTATCGAATCGATCATAACCACTACCTACATTCCAGGAAATTGTGCACCATAAATAGGAACTAATAAAGAGTCCCGCGATCCCGTAGAAAGACATTACGATTCCTTGTGGAAAAAAAAGGATTTGCTGAGACGGAACAAAAGATATCAAATTTCTACCAAGATAACTGGAAGTTCCAACCAATAAGAATCCTAATGAACCTAAAAAAACGATAAGGGCCCAGCAAAAATTACTTAGTTTTCGAGACCCCGTTATAAGTTCTATCCATATATGTTCTGATCGCCAACTCATACTTGATCCGATTGCATTTTATTGGAATTGAGAGAATACCCCCAATGATTTTGACTTGACTTTTTTTGTTTCCGAAGGAACTCTCATGAACTAGTGCTAGTTTGATGTGAACCAGCACTAGTTTGATGGCAACCTTTAGGAAAAATTCATCAAATTGGTTAGATCTAAAATAATAACATACCCTTCATATCATCCCAATATACATATTGATATACATATAGATCCACCAATTTTCCATTTTAGGCATCTCGCGATCCTGCTCTATTTGAAACTAGCTAACCCGTAGATCATTTTCTGCAAGCATAAGAGCTTTTTCCTTTATGTTCGGCGGAAATCACATGTTATACCATATTTCCCGAAATAAATCTCTGTCTTATACTACAAGTCTAAGTTTCAAAAAAAAAAACGAATGAGGTTTGACCCCCCCGATCTAAACAATCTTATTTTTTTGAACATGAAGAAATAAAGAAGCCATTGCAATTGCCGGAAATACTAGGCCTACTAAAGGCACAAAAATAGAGGGAAAATTAAAAGTTATCATAAAATGGGTACCCCGATTTACTATTTGTACCTGTTATTATTTTTTTTTAATATTATATTTTATATTTATACTAATTATAATTTATAATTAAGGATTGTAATTATTATGAATTCGTAGTTATTATTAATTAATTCCATTTGAAAATTCTTATTATTACAAATAAAATATAAGTATCTATATATCTAAGTGAGTATATAGAATAAGTCCAAGGAATGTATAACTAAATAAATAAATGGACTTATTCATCTATCTACATGAAAGATACGTATGATAATCAACTTTATTATTTTTCTTCATTTCTTTGTGTTTTGTTCGTGTCTTAATAAAAAAAGAGTTTCTTACAAATTATAGAAAGATTCGTTAGGATGCGACACAACCTGAATTTTTAATAAAAATGGGCTTTTTGGGGGATAGAGAAAGATACAAAACTATATATCTATCTTTTATCTTCTTGATAGAGACTTCTTAATTAGTAATCGGGAATCTAGGTAAAAAAAAAAGAGTTATCCGCCGCTTTTGATTCTTTCTACAATTAGATCTTAGGTCACCAAAGAAAGCTCCATTCTTATCTTATTTCCTTTGAGTCCGATAAGTTAACTAACAAATAAAATAATTGAGCTTAGTGCTCTCTAATTGATTGAATTGGAATTCAAAGGAAAGAAGGCGTGGAGCTTAAATAACTCACTCAGAATGCTTTTTAAAAGATTACGTGGTACGATTAGGTCGAATAAGCCTTTCTGGAATAAATATTCAGCCACTTGTGAACCTTCGGGTACTGTTTTATTCAATGTTTGTTCAATTACTCTTTTACCCGCAAATGCAATGTAGGAATTTGGTTCGGCAATAATGATATCTCCCAACATACCAAAACTAGCCGTTACCCCACCAGTAGTAGGAGATGTAAGGATTGATACATATAATAATTTTTTATTTAATTGATAATCATATAAAACAGACGATATTTTAGCCATTTGCATCAAGCTCAAACTTCCTTCTTGCATGCGCGCCCCCCCCGAAGCGCACACTATAATAAGAGGTAGAAATTCATTGGTAGCGTACTCAATCAAACGGGTAATTTTCTCCCCGACTACGGATCCCATACTACCCCCCATAAACTGAAAATCCATAACCCCAATTGCTACGGGAATACCATTTAGTTGACCTACGCCTGTTTGAACAGCCTCAGTTAATCCTGTCTTTCTTTGATAAGAATCAATACGATCTTTATAAGGCTCCTCCTCCGAATGAAATCCAATGGGATCCAGAGAGACCATGTCTTCATCCATAGGATCCCAAGTACCGGGATCAATCGAAACTTCGATTCTTTCTGAACTACTCATTTTCAAATGATATCCACATTGTTCACAAATATTCATTTTTAATTTCAAAAATTTCTTATAATTTAATCCATAACAATTTTCACATTGAACCCACAAATGCCTGTATTTTTGAGTTGCATCGAGATCATTAGGCCTTTCTTTTAGAGTTAAATCACTACTATTCGCGTGGGTTCGTATACTGGACCCCGCGCTTTCACTACAAGCTCTACGTTTATCAAAAAGGCACCTAGAAATGTAACTGTCACTACTATCACTTACAATGGGCGTATCAATAGAGATTTGAGACTGTAGATAACTATCAATGCAACTAGTAATGTGATTATTCCAACTAGATTGAGTATCATACATGTAACGATTGTATAAGGAATCTTCACTCGTAGATCCATTATTCATATAACTAGAAAGTTCTTTTTCTAGTTTACTCAGAAAAGAATGGTCATTGTCAATCTCAAAAATCTGATTTTCAATATCAAAATAGATAGAATAACTGTCTCCATTACTATCCCTAACTAAAAAAGTCTCATCAGAGATGAAATTCCGAATGTCTTTGACGCCAAATAAACGATCGACATTACTGTAACTAGAATTGTCACGACCCCTCCAACTGTGAATCTTTTTAGCCCTACCTTTTCGATTCGGATCTTGACTTTCACTAGTATTTTCAAGAGGACCAAGATTGTCCATTGATTTCTTTATCCCATACCTGCGTTCTAACTCTTTCTTAAACACCATCGAATTAAACCACCATCTTTCCATAGAGTTTTCTTGCCCCCTATTTGCATAAAAATACAATAAATGAATAGTCATTCGATCCACAATTCTTTATTTTTATTGGAATATCTTATTTACTATCAGACTAAACATAGGAAGTGTGAAAAAGGGTTCTCTTTTGTTTTGTGGAAATCCAGGGGTAAGACTTCACTATATATGAATAGGATGAAATCCCTTTTCATTCTAAATTAAATAATTAAATATAATGATAAAAAGTGGTTTTTC